TATAAAGTAAGCTAATAGTAAGCTATTGGGTTCATACCCCAAACATGATTTTATCCTTTATTAATAAAAATTTATAACTTCACTTTATTATGAGTAATTTCAACCTCAATTATTATAGCTTTTTCATCTTCATCAATATTTTACCTCTGAGTAGCTTTAGAAATTAATATAATGAGCTTTGTCCCTTTTATAAATGCAAAAGATAGTATTTCTATTAACAGAATAGTTATATATTTTATTATCCAAGCATTTGCATCTTCTATATTTATTTTCCTGACCACTATACTTTTACTTAATTCTAACTTTTTAACAACAAAAATTTCACTTGTAATTTTAATTACAATACTAATTAAAATCGGAGCAGCTCCTTTTCATGTTTGATTTCCTCAAATTTCAGAAGGAATTCCTTGATTTGCCTTATTTATATTATCAACAATTCAAAAAATCATCCCCCTTCATATTGTTACAATACTTATAAATAATTATATTTACTTACCGATTATTATAAGAGCAATAATCGGGTCCTTTGGAGGATTTAATCAAATCTCTCTTCGAAAAATTCTAGCTTTTTCGTCGATTTCTCACCTAGCATGAATAATAAGCTTAATTTATTCTAACAGCAATATGTGATTAATTTATATAGCTATTTACTCATTAATTATAATTTTTATAACTCAAATTTTTTTACAGTTTAACATCAATACATTTTCACAAATAATTTTATATAATGAACAACCCTTGTATTTCATTACATTAATATTTTCTCTTGGAGGTTTACCTCCAACAATAGGCTTTTTTATAAAATGAATAACTTTAAAAATCATAGTTTTTAAAAATGTTATACTAATCGTCCCACTTATTCTTTCATCATTAATTAACCTTTATTTTTATAGACGGTTAGCATTCCCATTTTTTTTAAAAAATTTAAACTCAAATAAATGAAATAGTAAAATTATTAATAAAATATTTTATTTTTTTTCCACAAATCTCATTGTAATTTTTCTTTTAATTCCATTTTTATAAGACTTTAAGTTAAAAAAACTGTGTACCTTCAAAGTATGATATAATTTATATTAAGTCTTAGGAACACTTCTTTAAATTTGCAATTTAATAATTTATATAAAATATAAGACCTAGTAAAAGAATTTACTCATTAATAAATTTACAATTTACCGCCTAAAAATCAGCCATTTTACCGCGATGATTATATTCAACAAATCACAAAGACATTGGAACAATATATTTAATGTTTGGAGCCTGATCTATAATGTCAGGAATATCCTTGAGCATATTAATTCGTATAGAATTAGGGCAACCAGGTTCCCTAATTGGAGATGACCAAATTTATAATGTAATTGTAACTGCTCACGCATTTATCATAATTTTTTTCATAGTTATACCAATTATAATTGGTGGTTTTGGAAACTGGTTAATCCCAATTATATTAGGAACTCCTGATATAGCATTCCCCCGCATAAATAACATAAGTTTTTGACTCCTTCCACCTTCTCTACTTTTACTTTTATCCTCATCAATAATTGAAAGAGGGGCTGGAACAGGTTGGACTGTTTATCCCCCTTTAGCTAGAAACATTTCCCATTCAGGAATATCAGTTGATTTGGCAATTTTTAGCTTACATTTAGCTGGAATTTCTTCTATTCTCGGATCAATCAACTTTATTACTACTATTATAAATATACGCCCAAAGGGCATAACTCTTGAGCGCATTCCTCTATTCTTATGATCTGTATTCATCACTACAATTTTACTTTTACTCTCTCTTCCAGTATTGGCAGGAGCCATTACCATACTTCTTACAGATCGAAACTTTAATACATCCTTCTTTGATCCTGCTGGGGGAGGAGATCCTATTTTATATCAACATTTATTTTGATTTTTTGGCCATCCCGAGGTTTACATTCTTATCTTACCAGGATTTGGAATAATTTCTCACATTATTTGCTTTCAAACGGGAAAAAAAGAACCTTTTGGAACACTTGGAATAATTTATGCAATAATAGCTATTGGCTTACTGGGATTTATTGTATGAGCACACCACATATTTACAGTTGGCATAGATGTAGATACACGAGCATACTTCACAGCAGCCACCATAATTATTGCAGTTCCAACAGGTATTAAAATTTTTAGATGATTAGCAACATTACATGGTGTTCATGTCCAATATGACACCCCATTACTTTGAGCCCTTGGATTTGTATTTTTATTTACAATTGGGGGCTTAACTGGAATTATTCTCGCTAATTCATCTATTGACATCATCTTACATGACACCTATTATGTAGTTGCTCACTTTCATTATGTCCTTTCAATAGGAGCAGTCTTTGCTATTCTAGCAGGAATTACTCATTGATTTCCGATATTTTTTGGTTGGTCATTTAATGCACTTTTTTTAAAAATTCACTTTTTCTCAATATTTCTTGGTGTAAATTTAACTTTTTTCCCTCAACACTTTTTGGGGTTAGCGGGAATACCCCGCCGCTATTCTGACTATCCAGACTTCTTTTCTAAATGGAATGTCTTATCCTCATTGGGATCAATTATATCATTTATTAGCGTTTTAATTTTTGTTTTTATCTTATGAGAAGCTATATCAACAAAACGACTTCTAATTTCATCACAACATCCACCTTCTTCAATTGAATGACAACTTAACTTTCCACCTGCAGAACACACATTTAATCAAATTAATATTTTAATTAAATAACTAATGATAACCTGAAATAATCTATCATTTCCTAATAGAAATTCACCCTTTATGGAACAACTAATCTTTTTCCATGATCATTCTATGACAGTTATTATTTTAATTACTATTATCACTTTATATATAATTATAAACATTGTTTATAATTCATACAGCAGTCGATTTTTAATAGAAGGTCAAGAAATTGAGACCCTATGAACAATTATTCCTGCCATTATTTTAGTTTATATTGCACTTCCTTCCCTTCGATTATTATACCTAATAGAGGAATCTTTTTATCCTTCAATTTCAATAAAAGTTATTGGACACCAATGATATTGATCATATGAATACCCTGACTTCAATATTGAATTTGACTCCTTTATAATTCCAATATCTGAAATATCTCCAGCAACCTTCCGGTTGCTTGATACTGATAATCGAATTATCCTCCCATTTAATTCCAATATACGCCTTCTTGTTACATCGGCAGATGTAATTCACTCTTGAACAATTCCATCTCTAGGAATTAAAATAGATGCAGTTCCTGGTCGCTTAAATCAAATTTCCTCCCTAGCCAATCGTCCTGGAATTTATTTTGGGCAATGTTCAGAAATCTGTGGAGCTAATCACAGATTTATACCTGTTTCAATAGAAATTACATCTCTAACAAATTTTTTTAACTGAATCAAAACATTTTCATTGAATGGCTGAAAAGAAAGCACTGGTCTCTTAAACCATCTTATAGTAAACGAATACTTTCAGTGGGGAAACTAGTTAAACATATAACATAAGATTGTCATTCTTAATTTACTAAGGTGTATCTCAATTCCACAACTTTTTCCTATAAGCTGAAATTTTTTAACTTTAACATTTTTAATAATTATAATTACATCCTTAATTTTCCTTTATTTTTCTGCTTTACCACTACTTAAATTTAAATCTTTTAGAAAAACACTATTACAAAAAGTTTGAAAATGATAACAAATTTATTTACAATTTTTGACCCTTCCACTTCAAATTTGAGTTCGTTAAATTGAATTTCAACTGGTACTGTAATTTTATTTATGCCTTCACTTTACTGATTAATTCCCTCTCGTTTACATTTTTTAATTCTCAACATCTCTTTTTTATTAACAAAAGAGATATCTAATTTGTTTTCAACTAGCAAAAAAAAATTTATTTTTATTTTTATTATACTATTTTGATTTATCTTTGCAAACAATTTTCTTGGTTTATTTCCCTATATTTTTACAGCAACAAGCCATATTAATTTAACTTCATTCATAGCCTTGCCACTATGAACAACTTTTATATTATACGGCTGGATTAATCAAACAAACCGTATATTTGTACATTTAGTTCCCATTGGAACACCAATAGCACTTTCAATTTTTATAGTATTAATTGAGACTGTAAGAAATTTAATTCGACCATTAACTTTGGCAGTTCGATTAACCGCCAACATAATTTCAGGGCACTTACTTCTTTGTCTTTTGAGAAATATCATACAAGATTTTCCATCAATTAATCTAATTGTTTTACCAACAATAATAATTCTTCTTACCTTAGAAATAGCCGTTGCTACAATTCAAAGCTATGTATTTATTACACTTACGTCTTTATATTTAAATGAACTAAACTAATGACTATCCAGCCCTTTCACATTGTTGATAAAAGACCTTGACCAATAACAGGTTCCATCGCAGCATTCACTTTCATAATTGGAATGTTAAATTTAATACATTACAAAAATATAACTACTTTATTGTTTGCAATCTTAATTACTATTCTAACTATACTTCAATGGTGACGAGATATTTGTCGAGAAGCCTCCTTTCAAGGAAATCATACTAAAATCGTTACACTTAATATAAAATGAGGAATAACTCTATTTATTATTTCTGAAGTATTTTTTTTTGTTTCCTTTTTTTGGGCCTTTTTTCATAGAAGTTTATCCCCAAACATCGAAATTGGGACCCAATGACCCCCCCTGGGGGTCAGACCCTTTAATCCATTTAGTATCCCCCTACTAAATACAACTATCCTTCTTTCCTCAGGAATCTCAGTCACCTGAGCCCATCATAGAATTTTAGCCAGTCGTTTCAGAGAAACCTCACTATCACTTTGTATAACAATTTTCATAGGATGTCTATTTTCAACCCTTCAAGGGTTTGAGTATATTCAAGCACCTTTTAGAATTTCTGATTCAATTTATGGATCTACATTCTTTATATCAACGGGATTTCACGGGATTCATGTTCTTATTGGAACAACATTCTTATTTATTATATTAATACGAATTTATTTAAATCAACTATCTAATAATCATCATTTTGGATTCGAAGCCGCGGCCTGATATTGGCATTTTGTTGATGTTGTATGATTATTTTTATATACATTCGTGTACTGATGAACATTCTATTTTATTAGTATACCAAGTACATCTAATTTCCAATTAGAAAGTTTTCTTAAATAAAATAATTAAATTTTTTATTACTTCATTTTTCATTTCTAGATTAATTATAATATTTGCTAGACTTATCAAAAAAAAAATTTTTTTAAAAAAAGAAAAAAACTCCCCTTTTGAATGCGGCTTCGACCCATTTTCTTTATCACGATCTCCTTTTTCAATCCGATTTTTTATAATTTCCATTATTTTCATCATTTTCGATGTTGAAATCATCATTTTACTTCCGTTCCCTCTATTTAATAACTTTATAGAAATAACCTCTATTTATTTAATAACTACAATTATTATTATAATCCTAATTGGTTTAATTTATGAATGAAAAATAGGGATAATTAAGTGGCTAGTTTAGAATAGTATTTAAATTAAATAAAGTCTAACCTGCAATTAGAAATTGCTCAAGCATATTCTAAAGGATGAAGCAATTTTGCACCCAGTTTCGGCCTGGGTAATGGGAATTTCCCATCCTTATTAATAGAAGCCAAAAAGAGGCCATTCACTGTTAATGAATTAATTGACATTCCCTATTAAGATCAACAATAAGGGCTGCTAACCCTAAACAAATGAACTTCATTTGATCTTTATTTTTATAGTGTATTTAACACATAACATTTTCACTGTTAAAAAGCTTCTGCTAAAAATATCCTTAAAAAATATTTTAATATTTTCAATATTATGTTTTTCACTTAAACTATAAGAATAAAATATAATTAAAAGTATAATAATAATTAAAAAAAGTAAATTTTTTAATTCACTTATCTGAAACCATTGAACTCCCCTTCTTACATTTTTATTAAAACTATGAATACCACAAGGCCCTAATTCTTCCAGCCACCCCTTATCCATTTTATTGAGATAAATCCCATAAAATACATTTTTTACAAACATAGGTCCAGAAAAAGAAGATATAAACCACATTCTCCCGATAAAATTATTAAACAATCCGTAATTCATAACACCCAAACGGCCAAAATATCCTAAAAAAAATGATCAAACACCTAAAATAACAATAAAAATATTAATCAATTTAACATCAAACAAAACTACATTTATTTCATAATTAGGAAAAAGAATTCAGCTTATTAAACTTCCAAAAAAAATTACAAATGCTCCCATAAGAAAAATTGGAATTTCTATCCAGAAAGATCAATGATAGTTAAAATCAATTAAATGAACCCCACCTTTTCATATAGTATAAAATATAATTCGCAATGAGTATACACAGGTACAAATAGTAGCAATAATTATTATAAAAATTACAAACCCATTTGCATTTCTCTCAAATATTCACTCTAAAATTATATCTTTTGAGTAAAATCCACTTAAGAAGGGAATTCCAAACAAAGATATATTAGCCAATCTAAAGGCAACCCCTACTATTGGATTAGTTACATAAAATCTACCCATAAAACGAACATCTTGTCTCCCAAGACTTCTATGAATTATAAACCCAGCACACAAAAATAATATTGCTTTAAAAATAGCGTGAGTTAACAAGTGAAAGAAAGCTAAATCAGTTAAACCAACTGATAAAATTATTATTATTAAGCCAAGTTGTCTTAAAGTTGACAAAGCAATAATTTTTTTTAAATCTATTTCCAATACTGCCCCTAAGCCAGATATAATTATTGTTATTAAAGAAACATATAACAATCTTTTTGAAAACTGTCCAATTTGAAATAATATTTCTAATCGAATTAATAAATAAACTCCAGCAGTTACTAAAGTAGATGAATGAACTAAAGAAGAAACAGGCGTTGGAGCTGCTATTGCAGCAGGTAACCAAGCTGAAAATGGAATTTGAGCACTTTTTGTTATCCCAGCAACAACAATTATTGCACCACTTACAAAAATTATTTTATTATACATAAGAAAATCCAAACTCCCAAAATTAACTAATATCACCACTGATAATAAAATCATTACATCCCCAATACGATTGCTTATTACTGTGATTATTCCAGCTCTATCAGACCTATAATTCTGATAAAAAATTACTAGACAATAGGATACTAATCCTAACCCATCCCACCCCAACAAAATCATAATTAAATTTGGTCTTATAATTATCAACAACATTGATCCTACAAATAGTAATACACCATAACAAAAATAGTATTTAAGTTTATCTGCACCCATATAATCATTTCTATAAAAAATTACCATTCCGGAAATAAATAAAACTACACTAGAAAATAAAATTCTTATTCAATCAAACATAAAATAAAACTTAATTTCAAAATTTCCCAAAATAAATAGATAATATTCAATTAATATAATTTTTATTTTAAACAAAAAAAAGAATCCTATTAAAAAAAAAAAAAGCTTATAACCAATAAATATATACCTCATTGAAAAAAAATTACTTAATGAAAAACATCTTTAAATCCACAATTTAACATTTTTTAATAAACTAATTAAGTAAAACCAACTCATAAAAAATTCCATTTTCAACAATCACACAATTAATGGAGCTAAATGCAAAATTATTAAAAGTATTTCACGTAAACTAATGAAATAAATTCCTCCCAAACTTCAACCAACTCCATGGTTTAAATATCTATATATGTATAGCGAATAACCCGCTCTTAAAAAAGTCATAATCCCTAAAGGGATTACTCTAAAAAAACTCCACTTAATAATACTTCCAATTAAAAAAATTTCTCCCCCTAAATTCATTGATGGAGGTGCAGCTATATTAATAATTCTAAAAATAAATCACCATACTGAAAGAAATGGGAAAATTATGCCTATTCCCTTTAACAATACTAATCTACGTGTGTAGAACCGCTCATAATATATATTTGCTAAACAAAATAAAGCAGAAGAACATAACCCATGTCCTAACATTATAAGTATATTCCCCCAAATTCCTCAACTAGTAAGTCTCAAAAATCCTCCCAAAGTCAACCCTATATGGCAAACAGAAGAGTATGCAATCAAGGCCCTTAAATCAACTTGACAAAGGCAAATTAGTCTAACAAAAATTCCTCCAATCAAAACAATACTTATAACCACAAAACTATATTCTAAAATTTCCTTAATTAAAAAATTTTTTACCCGTAAAATACCATAAATCCCTAATTTTAACAAAACACCTGCCAAAATCATAGACCCAGCCACAGGAGCCTCAACATGTGCCTTTGGGAGTCAAACATGAACCATAAACATAGGTATCTTCACTAAAAATCCAATCACCCCCATACAAAACATTATCAAACCAACCTCATAATTTATTCAATAAACATAAAAAATATCTAGTATTTTTCCTTCTAATAGAAGGAAAACCAATAAAGGTAATGATCCCCCCAAAGTATAAAATAATATATATAAACCAGCCTGCAAACGTTCAGGCTGGTTTCCCCACCCTATAATTAACATAACAATAGGAAATAAAACACTCTCAAAAAATAAATAAAATCCAATCAAATTATAAACAGAAAAACAGAAAAACAACAATAACATTATTAGAAGAGTATAAAAACTAAATATCTTCTCTTTAAAAATTTCTAAATTTATACTGGCAAGAAACATAAGAATCACAACTCATAGTCTTAACTCAATTAAAAGAAATCTTATTAAATCAGCTCCAATATAATTTCCAATATACATAACACCATTAACTCAATCCATCTGAAAAAAAAAAAGGAAAGAAACTATAAACACAATTACAATTAACTCAATGAAAGAAAATTGTAAGTAAAAACAAATTATCCAAATAAAGCTTATGATTAACATTAACATTTTAATAACATTATTGTCCCTACCCTATCATTTCCATGATAAAAAACTCTTGTAACCAAAATTCTCAAACCTATTCCTGCCTCACAGACAATAAATACTATAAAAATAACTATATCAATAAAAAGAGAGTTATAGTTTACTACCAAAAACACATTGTATAATACCCCCAAATACATAAACTCTAAACACAATAACAAAATTAAAATGTGCTTACGATTTAAAACTATTCTTAACACCCCGAAAACAAAAATTAATAGCCCAACCATTATCATTAATTACTTTTACTATAATAGTTTAATAAAAACAAAGGTCTTGTAAACCTTAAATGATCTTTTCTAATAGTATCAGAAAAGATTTTTCATCTTAAATCCCCAAAATTTAAATATTAATTTATACTATTTTCTGGATATAAAATTAATACTATTTATCCCAATTTGATTTGCCTCAACATCCCACCCTGTCACAATAATTGCAATCATAATTATTATAACCATTTACATAACCACAATGATATATATAATTACAAAATATATATGATTTCCACTAATTATTATTCTTTTAATTTTAGGGGGTTTATTAGTAATTTTCCTATACATTACCAGCTTAACACCTAATAAAAAATTTTACTTAAAAAAAAGTTTTCTTATCATAAGAACTTTATTTACTATTGCACTTTTAAAAAGTAACAACATCATTATTTTCAATAACTCAAAATCCTTAATTTTTAAAATATTTAACAGAAGATCACTTTTCATAATAACCTTTATAGTAGTATATTTACTAATCACATTAATTGCAATTATAATAATTATTAAAACTTCAATAGCTCCATTAAAATCAAACTAATGCTTATCCGTAAATCCAATACCATTTTAAAAATCATTAACTCTACCCTCATTGATCTTCCCGCACCATCAAATATTTCATATATATGAAATATAGGCTCTCTTTTATCTTTTTGTCTAATAACGCAAATAATCACAGGTATTTTTCTCGCAATACACTTTTCAGGTGATATCACCACAGCTTTTTCAAGAGTGTCTCATATTACACGAGATGTAAATTGAGGATGACTTCTCCGGGCAACTCACGCAAATACAGCATCATTCTTTTTCATCTTTCTCTATATCCACATTGCACGAGGCCTATATTACTCATCATTTACATTGAAAGGCCCATGACTTTCAGGAACTCTAATCATCTTCATCTTAATAGCAACAGCATTTTTAGGCTATGTGTTACCCTGAGGCCAAATATCTTTCTGGGGGGCAACCGTAATCACTAACTTATTATCAGCAATTCCATATATTGGAACAATCATTACTAAATGAATTTGAGGTGGATTTTCTGTGGATAATCCAACACTAACTCGCTTTTTCACATTACATTTTATATTTCCATTTGCTTTACTCATCTTAATAATTATCCACATCTCACTTTTACATGAAACAGGCTCCTCAAATCCTCTAGGGATTTCATACAATATTGATAAACTTCCTTTCCATCCTTACTTTTCATTAAAAGATATTTTAGGAGTCCTAATAACATTAATAATCTTAATAACAATTACGACAATTTTCCCTTACATTTTCTCTGACCCAGAAAATTTCCTTGTAGCTAACCCTCTTATTACACCTCCACATATTCAACCTGAATGATATTTTCTTTTTGCTTATGCAATCTTACGCTCAATCCCTAATAAATTAGGAGGAGTAGTTGCTCTTGTTATATCAATTCTAATTATTATTCTCCCAATCTCTTCAACCCCAAAATTCAAATCCTTTTCAATAAAACCACTCAAAAAATTTTTCTTTTGAATCTTTGTTAATACATTTTTTTTACTAACTTTTATCGGTGCATGCCCAGTTGAACCCCCTTTTATTATAGTCGGACAACTTCTAACAATTACTTACTTTTCATTTTTTGCTTTTATCTCGTTATTAAAATAGACATTTTAACTATATTAAAGTATATATTTTGAAAGTATAAAAAAGAATTTTCTAAATGTCTTTCTAATTTTGACACAAATAAAACAAGTAAACACTTCTTTTATTAAAAAAATAACAAAAAACACAAAAATACTAACTGGCAAAAGCACCCTTCATGCTATTATCATCAATATGTCATAACGATATCGAACCAATGTACCTCGAACTAACAAATACATATATATAATTATTATTATCAATAAGCATAAGTTTCCTAAGCCACCAAAAAACAACAAAGATCTTAATATACTTATGAAAATAATATTTCCATATTCAGACATAAACAACATAGCAAATCCATATGAACCATACTCAATATTAAATCCAGAAACCAGCTCTGATTCACCTTCAGACAAATCAAGGGGCGCTCGATTTGTTTCAGCTAAACAAGAAACTATTCACATTACAAATAACATAACCATACCCCAAATAATTCAGTACTGCCTCTGAAACTGGCATAAGTCTATTAATCTGTAACTTCCCCCAAAAATCACAACACTTATCAAAATTATTGCTAGTCTCACTTCATAAGAAATAACTTGAGCAAGACCTCGAAATGATCCCAATAAACCATATTTTGAGTTAGAAGCCCAGCCACCACCTAAAATTACATAAACCCCAAGGCTTGAAATACATAAAAAATAAATTAATCCATATTCTATTTCAATTTGGCCAAATCGCCAAAAAAATAAAACCCAAAACATTAACATTAAAAACAATGAAAACCCAGGAATAAATATATATATCCAAACATTTATAAACCTTATTATATTTATTTCCTTTGAAAAAAGCTTAATTGCATCAGCAAAAGGTTGGAGAACCCCTAATATACCAACTTTATTGGGTCCTTTACGAATATGAATATATCCTAAAATTTTACGCTCTAAGAGCGTAAAAAAAGCTACACTAACCAACACCATTACCAAAAGCAAAAAATAATTAATCAAAATCAATACTAAAGGAAAATTCATTTAGGAAGCTTAAATTCCTCGCATTAAATCTGCCACTTTAATTTTAAATACTAATTGGCATAAGATAGACCATTTTCAAATTCTAAATCTGATACAATTAATCTGTCAAACTAGTAATTAAAATAATTTTCTTCTAAATTTCTTAAAAATTTCAAGCCTTTAAATCCTTTCGTACTATAAAGACAATCTAGACTAATATAGATAGAAACCAACCTGGCTCACGCCGGTCTGAACTCAGATCATGTAAGATTTTAAAAGTTGAGCAAACTTCTTTTTATAACTTCTGCATTATAAAAGAATCTTAATCCAACATCGAGGTCGCAATCTACCTTATCTATAGGAACTATCCAAAGTAATAACGCTGTTATCCCTAGAGTATTTTTTTCAATTAATCAATAATATTGGAACCAATTTAAATAGTTTTAAAGATATTCAATCTTTAAAAGTCACCCCAACCAATCAAAACTCTTTCCTTTTTTCTTAAAAATTTATTAAGAACTAGTTCTAAAAAAATTCATAGGGTCTTCTTGTCCCAAAATTTCATAAAAACTTTTTCATTTTTATATTAAATTTTATTTTAAAAAAAAAAAAAGTTAATCTCTGTTAAACCATTCTCTTAGTACCCATTTAAAGCCTTATTTCAATACCTTCGTATAGTCATAATACCACAGCAATTTAACCTTCATTGAGCAGGTTTTATATTTTATCACCTCAAAATACAATGTTTTTGATAAACATTCAGAAAAAACTTTTGCCGAGTTCTTCTTTTTTTAATACCTTTATTACATAAAACTTTAAACACAAATTTCAACTTAACTTATACTCATTCAAACATAAACACTTTTACACAAAAATTAAATATAACATCAAAAAAAAAACAATTTTTTTTCACCAAAAACTCTTTTATTACAAAAAAGTAAATTTTAAACCTTATATCTCTGTCAAAACCTAATTTATGTCAAGCTCTCAAGCTTATCCCTAAGAGCAAAAAATATAGACAATTAAAATATTTGTAATCCTATACAAAAACATATAGTCTTTACACTTAACCAGATATCAAATTTTACGCGTAAAATTTCATCCCTACTATAAAATATATTTGCATTATGAAATATACAAAATTTTCTAAGTAGCTCAAAACTTTTCGGGAAATTTAAATCTATAATAATTTTTATTTAACCCTTATACAAAAGGTACAATTTTACTAACTTCTCCCTAATAAAATTTTCAATTTTTCAAATCTCCCTTGCGGTACCTATAAACTATTGTACAAAATATTCTTCCCAAAAAATAATTTCAAAATTACCTAAAATACACTACTAACAATACACTTTTTAATCAGAACGGCAAACGCTCTTTTTCTTTGTAAAAGAAATGTCAAATAATTAACTACATTCCAAAAAACACCTTCCGGTACTTTTACTTTGTTACGACTTATCTCAAAAATGAGAGTGACGGGCGATATGTGCATATTCCAGAGCTTTTTTCAGCTAAACATTATAATTTTAACTTACTATCAAATCCTATAAATAAATTTCACCTAAAACCAATAAAAATTATCGTAATTTATTTCAACCTTAATCTTACGCTGCATTTTGACCTAACATTCTTAAAAAAATTACTGCTAACAATTAATTATTCAATATCATTCAAAATGATAGCGATATACAAACTGTTTTACCAAATTAAGTCAGATACACGAGTTATATCAATTAAAGAATAAATTCCTCTAAAAAGCTTAAAATACCGCCAAAATCTTTAGATTTTGTTAACTCAAAACTAATACCAATTTCTCCTTTTCAAATAATAGGGTATCTAATCCTAATTTATTTTGAAAATTTCTTTAAGACAACCTAACATTTTTTAAATAAATAATTTCACCTAATTATTAAAATATTTAAATAAACATTTTTCAGCTAATCAAAATATTAATACCCTGCCTGTGTAACCGCGGCGGCTGGCACAGGCTTCGCCAGAACTAAATTAAAACCTAATTTTGATAAACAAAAAACTAATTTTATCTTCTATAAATATTCATCTATTTATTAACATAAAGAACTTTAAATCATAAATATTTATTACTATATTAATATAATTCTCTTCTCTCTTTAGTTTTCTTGAATTTACTAAAGAGAGAGGAGTATGTAATCTAATTTCATTCCCGTTGTTAACTTTTATATATATATATGAAAGTATTACAGAGCTTGATGTTTACGCGGGTAAACATGAAATCTCCTTAAGATTCCTTTCTTTGGCGACTTTAATTTTATTCTTTTTCGAATAGCTAACCAAATAAATGAAATTCAACAAAAGTTTTACTCTTACGAGTGAAAGTTTTTATTTTAACCATTAAATGTGATTTGTGTTTGGGTGCTACAAAACGGAAATAAATGAGATAATATTTCCAAAAAAGGGTAAAACACTCATCTGCAAATAAAATGCCTGAAAAAGGCCTATCTTGATAGGATAAAATATGTATGTTTATACTTTTATTAGTTTTAATAAATTGGGTTATTTCCTTTAAATTCAAAATCTAACGTGCCATACACCAAAAAC